CTGTTAGATAATCATAGTAGATGATAACATCACTGTTCCCACCCCTATTGCAGAACCGTACATGAGATTTTCATCTCATACGGCTCCTCAAAGGTCACAAATAAATCTAAGGACCCATCCATTATTATTTTTCTTGATATGTTTGTAACATAGATAGAGATAAAATTAAATCCATTGTAAGATCCCCATTAGACACTGGAATTCTGTCTGCTATTATAAGAAAGTGCTTCTGAATTCATCTTATCTTTTAATAATTTAAATTCTTCTTTGTTGAGTAATAACTAAATCTTTGAATAAAATGTTTCTTGTAACGATATCAATAGATATTTCAACCTAACGTTTTCAATTACGAAATCCAATTAGACGTTGCATTAGTTCACGAATCATGACAAGAATTCTATCTCTATATAGAGAAAGAAAAAAATAGATTTTTTCTAGTGCATTCAGTCTTTCGATTTTTTTTTTCGTTCCTATTCTCCTTTCTCAAAAAAAGGGGACTTTAAACAAAGTTAAAGGATTACTTCGTTCTTGATAGTTATTTACTTAATCGGTGAATAGAAGTATACTCTGGATCGGAATCGTGGGAAGTACTCCTTTATCATTTCTACCAATTTAAAGCCCCAATTAGAATTCTTTTTATACACAGAAAAATACACTTACAAAATCTCTATTACGAATCCTTTGTGTACATTAGTGTTCCTAGCTATCCACTCATTTTTATGAATCTACTTTGGGTAATACATACGTAGTAAAAACCTCATAAAGTTGATCCTTTGAACCCGCTTCAAGTCATGATGACTAGTCAATCAATCTTGGGGTAAACAGTCTCTAATACTTATGTTTACTTTTCTTAACTCTTGTACATAGAAAATGAGATTCAATCTTTTACTGCAAATTTATAAGCCGTTTCTTTCACTCATATAACTATCTAGTTTCCTTCATCAACCCCCGAATAATGAATAAAAAAAAAATAGATATTCAACTCATGACACTTCCTTCCTAGAAAGAGAAGCAGTCGGGGGAATTTTATGTTTTAACGAATCACACGTAGAGATATTGATAACACACATAGAGTTAATGGTATTTCATAACTAATTGATTGAGCAGCAGCTCGTAGACCACCTAAAAAAGAATATTTATTATTTGAGCCATATCCTGACATAAGAAGGCCGACAGGAGCAATACTTGAAATAGCAATCCATAAAAAAACACCGATACTGAGATCGGCTAGAACAAGGTGATACCCAAAAGGAATTACTAAATAACTTAATAAAATTGATATGACTGCTATAGATGGTCCAATACTGAATAAACGAGTATCTCCTCTAGATGGAAGAAGATTCTCTTTGAAAAGTAATTTGGTACCATCCGCTAGAGCTTGAAGAATTCCCAAAGGTCCTGCGTATTCAGGACCAATACGTTGTTGTATACCTGCAGATATTTCTCTTTCTAACCAAACAATTACTAATACACCTATTGTGATTCCTAATACAGGAGTAAAAATAGGGATAAGCATCCATATGATTCCATAGACCTCTTTTAAGGATTCCAATCTAGAAAAAGAATTGATAGCTTGTACTTCTGTTGTATCAATTATCATTTTAACGATCAACTTCTCCCATAATGATATCTATACTACCTAGTATCGTCATAATATCAGCCAATTTCATTCTTTTAACTAACTGAGGAAGAATTTGCAAATTAATAAACCCCGGTGGGCGAATTTTATATCGCCAAGGAAAAACACCCTTATCTCCTATCAGAAAAATTCCCAATTCTCCCTTTGGTGCTTCGACTCTTGCATAAAGTTCTTGCTTCGACAATTCAAAAGTCGGAGAAGGTTTTTTACTAATGAATCGATAATCAAACTCATTCCATACAGTATCTTTTACTCTATCAAAGCGGCGGATTTCTAAATTTTCATAGGGCCCTCCCGGAATTCCTTCTAGGGCCTGTTGAATTATTTTTATGGATTCTGTCATTTCACTGATTCGTACTAAATAACGAGCTAATGAATCCCCCTCTTTTTGCCATTGGACTTCCCAATCAAATTCGTCGTAACACTCATAATGATCAACTTTACGAAGATCCCATTGTATTCCGGAAGCTCGTAGCATTGGTCCCGACAAACCCCAATTTATTGCTTCCTCTCCACCAATAATGCCAACTCCTTCAACTCGTTCTAAAAAAATGGGATTCCTTGTAATAAGCTTTTGATATTCAGCAATTCCTGTTAAAAAATAATCGCAAAAATCCAAACATTTATCTATCCAGCCATGAGGTAAATCAGCAGCGACTCCGCCAATACGAAAAAAATTGTGCATCATTCGCATACCGGTGGCAGCTTCGAATAGGTCATATATCAATTCTCTTTCTCGAAAAATATAAAAGAAAGGAGTCTGTGCCCCAATATCTGCCATAAAAGGGCCAAGCCATAACAAATGCGAAGCTATACGACTTAACTCCAACATAATGACTCTGATATAACTGGCCCTTTTAGGGACTTGAATATTGCCTAATTGCTCTGGCGCATTTACAGTTATTGCTTCTGTGAACATAGTAGCTAAATAATCCCAACGTGTTACATAAGGCAAATATTGTATAATTGTTCGATTTTCCGCAATTTTTTCCATACCTCTGTGTAAATAACCCAATATTGGTTCACAGTCAATAACATCTTCACCATCTAAAGTAACAATGAGTCGAAGAACACCATGCATTGATGGGTGGTGAGGTCCCATATTGACTATCATGAGGTCTTTTCTTGTAGCTGGTACAGTCATAGGTTTTTCCTGATTCATTCTTCCATGAATTGCTGAAAGCGAAAAGAAGTTCACCAAACTTTAAGCCAATAATTCAAACTAACTCTTCAAATTAACGAGTTTTTCTCTCTCGAATATCCAACTCCCCTATTAATTCTTTATAACGTGCTCTATTTTTTTTTGACAAATAAGCTAGCAGCCTTTGACGTTTTCCGAGAATTTTCCGCAGACCTCTTTGAGATAAATAGTCTTTTTTGTGCAATTCCAAATGTGAAGTAAGCCTCCGTATCTTGTTGGTGAAACTTACTACTTGAAATTCAACAGATCCTCTGTTTTCTTTGTTTTCTTCTTGTTCTTGCAAAATAATTGAAATAAATGAATTTTTTACCATAAAAGAATTTCACACTCCCCTTTTTACAGATATTTATTTTATTGATCAGTAATAATAATGTCAGAAATTTTAATGTAGTATATACAATAATGAGAATTTCTTTATACATTCCTAGTTTTATCAATTAACATTAATCAATCCGATTTTTGAGTTCATTTGTATAGTGATACAAAAAGACGATACCAAATAGTTTAGTCCGAAGATTCAATTGATTAATTTATTCTGTTGATTAATTTATAGCTTTAATTTAATTGATACCCCTACCCCATTTTCCTTAATATTCACGTATCCTAGACTGGGATGTAAGACAGCGCATATGCACATCGGGTTGCTTGCATATAACATGGTCACGGACAGAAGAAAAAATGAAAAATATCATTGATAGAACAATAGAATATATAGGAAACTCAAAATTTTTAATCAGGGATACATATATATCCTTAACATACTCAAGCGGCTCCCATTATTGGTATCAAACCAATAGCGATTCATACAAGCTAAATCTTCTAATCGATAATTAGGCCAAAAAAAGAACTTTAATTTATTTAATTCATTTTTTTTTCTGTCAAAATTTTTACTTTCCTCCAAAAATTCACTCCAGTTTTTTATCTTGTTTTCCTTGCAAAATAATTTTTTTCTATGCACACCATTCTGATTCTTTAAATTCAAATTGAAAGAAATTAGAATTCTCAATTCTCTACGACGTCTAGACGATAAAATTTTTTCAGGAACAAGCAAATCAAAATTATTTTTGTCTCCATTTAGAGTTTTTATTTTATGTCTTGAAATGGATTCATCAAAAGTATTCTTAGCAACATTTTTGGGGTTTCGGTATCTTTGATTACTTTGGTGCTTACTTTTATGAACCAAGGAAATACCTATGATTTGATACATAAAAAACTGTCCGTCATTTTTTACAGATAGACGGGCAGGTTCCATAATTAATATTCCCTTTTTCGTTAATTGTGTAAGATTTAAACGCCTCCTCATTATATCCAGATTCATTTCTTTCCTTTGAATATAGGATATAGTAATTTTTCTTACATTTATGAGGCTAACCAGCAGACCATATATCTGGATATTATTCAGCATTTTTTGATTCAATTGATTCAAACGTCCAGTCCATCTTAATTGCAAAGGAAAATCTCCTTTAAGGAATATTTTTAGTTTTTCAATGGATTCTAAAAAATATTCTTCAATATTGTTTTGATTCTTTAATTCAAAATATTGTTTTGAATTTGATGGGCTAAAATTAAAAAAAACCTCATCCTCCTCTTGTTTTCCCTTGAGATTTTTATTTTCAATAAAATTTTGATTTATATTCAAATTAAAAAGAAGTAAGTTGCTTGGGATAAACCAAGGTTTCTCTTTATATTTATGATAAAGTATCACAAACTCTGGAAAGAAAAAAACTTTCGGATTCGATATGAGGCGATTTAAGATTAAAAATTTTTCATTCATTCCCATCCAATCAAAAGACATTCCCATCCAATCAAAAAAGACCTTTTTGTAATTGATTTCAGAATTTGAATCAATTGGAAGATAAAAAAGACCATTACCTTTATTATTAAGTTTATCCCTGATTTGGTCTTTTTTAGGTTCAACCTCAATATTTGTACTAAATTTCCAACCCAAATATTTTCTATCTGTATTTTTTTCCCTATATATAATATCACTTTTTCCTAGATAATTCTTGATAGGAATATTCTTGAGTATGCTAAAAATTTTTTCGTTATTTCTGTTGGAATTTTCTTGATTCTTATTTGTTTCTAATGATGATCTATAAATAGAGGCCTTCTTCTTAGTTTCAGAATGAATATATTTATATGATAAAAGATCATATCTATAGTTTTTTTGAAAATTTTCCTCTTTATTTGGTAATAAATATACTTTCGAATTTTGTTTTTTTTTTGAATCAAATAATGGGTCTTTTTCATAGGAATACCGTTTATTTAAATCCTTATTTTGAGACGTATGGCATTGATTTAGTCCATTTCTCCATTTTTGTGGGACTAATCTAGACCATGTAATCTGCGATAAATCGTATTGATAATGACCTCTTAACCAGTTTTTCCATGGATTCATTCCATTATTTGGAAGTTTCTTATGTCTTACTTCGGAATCAAATATTCCTTGTCTTCCAAAAAGATCTTTTATTTCATTCTTAAGAAAAAAAGAAGGTCCATTATATTGAAGAAGAGATCTTAACTTATTGAAGTTAATAACTTGGGTTTGTGATAATTTAAAAAATACATATTTTTGTGACAAGTAAGATAAATCAAAAAAAATATGTGACTTCCGCTTACTATTTCTAAGATTATCAAAAGCCTTCTTTATAGTCATAGGTGAAATGAAGTCAATTTTATTTTGTTTTGTTTTATTAATCCTTTCTTGATCTTGATTTATTTCATTATTGTCAATGTCAATGTATTTATCAAGAATTTTTTTTGTTGATTCCATACAAATTTGTAGAGTGATTCTGCGCATATTAATGATACATAGAAAGATATCTATGTATATTTTTTCAATGAAAAATTTAACTATTAATTCAATATTTTTTCTTTTTAATATTTTCCAAATTTTTGGGGGTGATTCTCCATTATTATTATTTTTTTTTTTTATTCCCGGCGTTACTTTTTTTTTATTTTTTTTCATTATTTCTATTTGATTTCTGATTGTGTTTCTTCTATCAATTCTATGTTTCATTTCTTTTTCGGCCTGTGAATAATTTGTCCAACCTGTAGATCGATTTTGAGTAAGTGATTCATGAATTATCTGAGTGCTGATTATAGAATCCTTTTTTGTTTGAGTTTCACTTGATTCATATATTTCTGTCGGTATGAATAATGGAATTTTCTTTTCTTTTAAAAGTTCTTTTCTTTTTTGTTTTACAAATAAAACTGCTTTTGCTTGTTTTTTTGTTATTTTTTTTAAAACTCTTCGAACTCTAAAATTCAATTTTCTTATTTCGACTTTATAGTCTATATCTTTAAAAATGGGTTCAAAAAAGGAAGGTATTTTTCGAGGAGGACCAAAAGGATATTCTGTTTCCTTTCCTAAAACTGTTAAAAAACAAGAATCAAAATCATCTTGTTGCTTTCGATCTCTATCAGAGAGTCGTAGTTGAGATCTGTGCCAAGGTTTCAAATGAAAAGGATATAGGATTTTGATCTGAAAACCGTCTCTTAACCAATTTTTAGGAAATTCTGTTTTGGAGAATTGAAGACCATTATAGCTACACTTTAGATAAATTTCTCTATTCCAATCTTGGAAATCCTCATACCATTCCGGAGATTGCCGTAATAAAATACGTCCAATATTCTTGGCTATTATTAATAAGGGTAATTTAATATATCTTCTAAAAATTGATTGAGTTAGTAACAGAATACTTCTTGTTTTTTGTGCATATGGAATGTTCTCCCAGAATTCTATTACGTCTTCCTGGTTGTTTTTTTTTATTTGCAATTGTTGATCTAAAATTTCAAATTCTGACTTTTTACCCAACCAATCTCTAATATTAAAAAAAAGTTTCATTAGGTCGGATATAGGAAAAGGAAAATCTTCCATTTTTTCCAAAAAAAGCGGGGAATGGGGATTTCCTTGCGACGGTCCCCAAATAACCATTTTACGCCTTTGAACGCGCATAGATCCTTTGATTACGGCTCGACGAAAATCAGGTTCTTCGAAATAACTTATAAACCCAGACTCTCTATTAAATTTTCTATAAAGATTAAAATTCTTGAACTGAGATTTCTTAAAACTTCGTCTGGAACGAGTTAAAAAAGATATACGTTTAAATCTTCTTGTTCTAAGCTGGTGATCCAGCCCTTGCATTATACCTTGTTCTTTTCGTCGTTTTTTAAAATATTGTTCCAACTCGTTGATTAATTTGTATGACCACCGAAGGGGTTTTTTACCTATTTCGTTCATTCCAATAGATTTTTTTTCACGCTTAGGCTTAGTTAGAATTGCGTTCAATGAAAACTTTAACCTATTGTTTGAATCTATTTTCACCTCTTTTTTTTCTGATCTTTCGATTTTCTCTTGATATTCTGGAGAATCTGGAGAATTAGGATAGGGAAGAAGGATATCATGAATTTTATTTAGTTCGGATGTTTCTGTGCAATTTTCTATCGAAGTTTTGATTGAAGATGAAAAGACTTTCTTCATCCTTCCACGATACATCCCGTTTAAAAAAGGATCATACATTTTAACTAAGCAATTTTTTTTTTCCTCAGCATTACCCAAATTAACTAGGAAATTCTGTTTATTTTTAGTCTCAGCATTAGACAATCGAGTCTTTGTTTCAAGTATATTTAGAGAAAGAAATACTTTTTCTAAAGCCTC